ATATAGAATAGATATATAGCTATATAATAAAAGAATAACTTTTTCTTTATTCTTTAATAAAAGTAATATAATATAAATAAAAGTAATATAATATAAGAATAAAAAGAAAATAGAATAAAAAAATTTAACAGAGTAATTAACGTTAAAGAGCGATGAAAAAAAAAAGAGAAATAGAAAAAGGTTTTTTAAGTATTACCTCTTGTGTAATATAACATAGTAATTATTGTTTTTCCATTGGGAGAGATGGCTGAGTGGACTAAAGCGTCGGATTGCTAATCCGTTGTACGAATTATTCGTACCGAGGGTTCGAATCCCTCTCTTTCCGGTTCCGTTGATTATTTGGTATTTTTTTACCTTTCAAATTTTTTAATTTAATAGTTAAAGATGTAGGATAGATAAAAATGCTAAAAATATTTAAAAGCAAGTCAAAACTCTTATTTTTTATTCTTCGCGGCCAGGATTACGCCCCGGGTCATTAGATAAAAATCCAAAGATGAAGAGAGAGACAAAGAATATCACTACTGTGTAAACAAAGAGTTTGAGAGTAAGCATTACACAATCTCCAATTTTGGTTTGGAAAAAAAGAAAATAGATTCTCTATTTTTATACCCTATATCACAATAATTTTGATATCAAGAAATGAAGTAGTTTTTAGAAATAGAAAAGATTTTTTATAAATTCATTTGGAATAAGAGTTGAGTCTTTCATTGCCAAGAATTTGCCTTCACACCTACAATTAGATATTGTGGAGGACTCTTATAATTTATAATATAGGGCTCCCTTTCAAGTTCAAGGGAATGGAAAAATGTTTAGAATGAGTAATATCGAATAGGGTAAGCCCCATTTTCTTTTTCGCGTCTATATAATAACTTGAATGCTTGAATTGGGGGAGGGCTTATACTATAAGACTTATCTGATCTTATAAATTGTTAGAATTTTTTTTTCTTGAATAAATTATTTTAGGACAGTATTAAAAACCTCATCGAAAACTTACAGCAGCTTGCCAAACAAAGGCTAATAGAAAAAAGAGCACAGGGATGACTGGCATTACATCTACAATTGGATTCAAAAAAGCGTAGGCTTCGGGCAATTTTGTGAAGAAAAAACTGCTTGAATAAATAGCCGAATCAAAACAGATACAAAACAAACTAAAAATATTAAGCATAATCAAATTTTATTCTTGAAGATATTTATTCTTGAAGATAATTCTATTTTCTTGAAGATAATTCTATTTTGATTGAGTTATTAAAATATTATTAATGATGATATCAAAATTTATTTATATAAAATAAAAATAAAGTAAGATAGACAAAAACCCTTATTGATAAACCTCACTCAATCAAAAATCCTTCAATTCTCAAATCAAAAAAGAATAGAAGGAATCATATTTTCATACAATATCTTAATTGAATTATATATTATGATCAATAAATTTAGTTTAATTCTATATCTACATATATTAAAATCTGAGCAATAAACTAATCTATTTCATAAGATATTTATTGGAACGGGAATTGACGAAGAACTAATACCTATATTAGTTTTTATTAGTGTTGAGTTGAATAGAAATGGGGCGTGGCCAAGTGGTAAGGCAACGGGTTTTGGTCCCGCTATTCGGAGGTTCGAATCCTTCCGTCCCAGCGTATACCTATTCTATACATAAAAAAAAAAATGACTGGCTTTGGCAACCTTTTTATTATTAAGAGAATAATAAATGCAATTCTTCTTTCGTTTCATATTTTTAATAACTTTTCTTGGACTAATTTATTTTTCAAAAAGTTGATTGTGCTCAAATAATATGGAAATGGAATTGAATCTATCTTTTTTTTTTCAGGGACGGGGGAAACAGATATCAAACTTCAAATTCAAAACAAAAAAAGTTGAACGGTTTTTTGATCACATTCTTATTTTATTCCCCTTATCTCTTCCTATTTACGTTAGTTACTGAGAAAAAAGTTTTACGTCTCACACCTTACAATGATACACATTTTGAATGCAATTTTTATCCACTTATATATATACCAACGAATCCTTTATCGAATCGTTACAAGTGATGTTTGAGTACGAAGAGAAGGAAGAGCTGTTCGGAAAGTGGGTTTTTATGATCCACTCAAAAAGAAAACTTATTTAAACGTTCCTCCGATTCGATATTTCCTTTAATTTTCAAAGGCACTCAAACGACAGGAACTGTTCATGATATTTTATTTTAAATTAAAGAAGGCAGGGGTTTTTACGGATCTTTGTCTTAATTAAAGACACTGAATTTAATGAAATACAAAAAAAGGGGGGTGTGGGTAGTTTGTATATATATATAGCTTAGCTTTGTATAAACTTTTCTATACTATCCCTTCCTTCACTCTTGTTCTATTTATATCTATCTTATTTTTGAAAGTTCTTATTTCATTTTATTTATCCTTTTACCTACAGTGGTTTTGTTTGTATTTATGTGGATATTAGTGCCAATCTAATACAAGCCCTTAGTTTATCTGTTCTTAGTTTT